AGGAACAGATTGAGCTCTTTCTACTTCAAGAACAAACATAAATTTCTTATTCTTATTCCTAGAATAGCCTCAGCACAAGAGTAATTGTTGAGAAAACTTTCTGATTCGAATCATTTAAAATGGGTTTCTTGACATATCCATAAAAAAAAAAAATAGTTGGAAAAAATTGCGTCCAATAGGATTTGAACCTATACCAAAGGTTTAGAAGACCTCTGTCCTATCCATTAGACAATGGACGCTTTTTTATTCATTCCTATTTTCTTCTTTCGCATTCTTTCCTTTGCCTTTTTTCGGATAAAATCCAATTGCACATAAATTTATTTTTATGGAATAAAAATAAATAAGGATGCATATTCAAATTGATGAAGTATGTATATAAGAAATTTGGAGCGGGTAGCGGGAATCGAACCCGCATCGTTAGCTTGGAAGGCTAGGGGTTATAGTCGACGTTAGTTGATCATTTTTAACACCTCTAATTCAAAACCGAACATGAAATTTTTGTTTCATTCGGCTCCTTTATGGAAAATCGATATATTTTCAGATCTAAGGCCTAAACGAAAAACAGAAATCAAAAAGTTACGATGTATAAAAAAAGGGAGTCTTGTCTTCCTAAATCCGAAGAATCAAATTCGATCCATAGCATCTACGTCAGCTTATCTGTCTGAATGCATCCAAAGCTACTCGCTTTATAGATGATCCTTCTAGAGTAGGGAGATTATACCAAATCCGTCTAGTCTAGTTACTTCGTTCCCTATTTCTACTCGCGGGATCCTGAGGAAAAGAATTTTGTTTCCACCGAGCTGAAACAATATGCCGACGGTTCTAGTAAACCAAAACCGTCCTTCTCTAGCTATTTGGCTTCAATTTTTCTTTTACAACAAAAAAATTGAGGATCTAGTTACGATTGGAAATAAACTTTTGAATCTTTATCCATAGATCCTTTACTCATACTTAATACTCATACTTATTCTTCAAAATTGGAAGAGAAGAGTTGATCCAACTAAAAAAATTATGCTTCGCGACTCCATAATCAATTTTTTTTTATTGAATTTTGGATACAAATCGTGAGAATGTATATCTTTCTTAAAATATGCTATTAAAAGGTAAAGGATTAAACCTTTTTTATTTAAAAATAAAGTTTTTGATCGGAATATGAAAAAAAACGGAAAGAACCCTTAACTATAATTAAGATTAAGGGGTTAAAAGAACGAATCGCACTTTTACCACTAAACTATACCCGCTACAATATATATTTTTGTATATAAATGGACCGTTTGTCGAACAAAAAAAGAGTGAGACGCAATCCAAATTGGATCAGAATCAGGAAAATTCTAGTGTTTACGTGTGCGCTGGGGACGCGCGAATAATAGCAGAAAGCTTATTTAGATAACTTAAGGAATTATACTTTTTATTTATTGGAAAGTCAGTAGTTATTACGGGGAGCCCAGACCTGAAGAAGTCATTGAAGCCAGACCATAAAAATGATGAATTCCATATATATGTGGTTCTTTTGTTTTCAATTTGATTTTCAACTGTGGATCTCAAGTGTTTAAATAAAGCTTGTTCTTTGAGCAAGTAAATGTCTTTTTCTATTATATAAATATGTATTTATAGAAACATGTATGTTTAGTTTAATATAGGCTATTGTTTAATTTAATATATAATATATGTATGATGTCTATTTTTTATTACAGTTTTCCAGTAAGAGTAAGTAAGGGTTTTCCAGTACCAGTAAGTAAAGTAAATTGAGATAAATTGAGAAAAAAAATAATAAAAAAGAAGTAAGAAATAAGAATAAAAAAATTTATATATATATAAATATAAATGAAATCATTTGATCTATGAATGATTCATTGGATCAAAAGAAGTACTCTGGCCCAGCCAGTATTTAACCGGGCTGGGGCTGGGGGAATAAAAGAAACTTTTTGTACAAAATAAAAGAAGTAAGGTATTCTTTCTATTGGGAATATCTGTTTAGAATCATTAATCTAAATTGAATTGCTGATCAAATTGAATTTGTAGATATCATTTTTTTTCTATATCGTTTCTATATCGTTCGTTAAAACTAGGATTTTTATCAACCTTTACTTCACATATCAAATAAAAACTTTGCAAATTAGAATTAATTGGGAGAGATGGCTGAGTGGATTAAAGCGACGGATTGCTAATCTGTTGTACGAGTTATTCGTACCGAGGGTTCGAATCCCTCTCTCTCCGTTTCTTATGATCACTTGAGAGTTTTGAATTCGAAAAAAAATCTCGATCCCTAGATTTTCTTTTTATTTTATCTTAGTTAAATCTAGGGAATAAATAATATGAAAAAAAAATTCCGAAAAAAAAAACAAAGAAAGACTAACTCTTATTTTCATTCCTCACGCCCAGGATTACGTCCCGGATCATTAGATAAGAATCCGAAGATGAAGAGAGAAACAAAGAATATCACCACGGTGTAAACGAAGAGTTTGAGAGTAAGCATTACACAATCTCCAAGATAAGATCATTTTTTGGAAAAGGGGAATAGATTACTTATTTTTGTACCATACACACTATTTTGACACACCAAAATAAAAAACAAAATCTCACAAATTTTGTTTTTCTAATAGGATTCTTATTCTTTTCTTACCAACAATTTCTTATCATATTCACAATTAGGTATTGTGATTGTGGTGACCTAATAAAGTGCTGCCCGTCGTAAGGTCGAAATGAGGAAATAAGCTAATCCAAATTCATCACCAATCAGGGTTCCTTAATTCCATATACAAGAATTTCTCTTTTTGAACCGAGTAATGTAAGGCGTATGTACATGAATTTAGGAAAGTATTAAAGATTTCATCTAAAACTTACAGCAGCTTGCCAAACAAAGGCTAAGAGAAAAAAGAGTACAGGTATGACGGGCATAACGTCTACGATTGGATTGAAAAGGGCATAAGCCTCGGGTAATTTGGCGAAGAAAAAACTATTCGAATAAAAAACAGAATTAAAACAGATACACATTAAACTAAAGATATTAAGCATAACAAACATTTTGTTATTGTAGATGAGATAATTTGATTTTGATTGACTTATTTTTCTAAGAAGTGAAATAAAAAAAAGAAGGTAAAATAATCCTTTTTTCTCCGAACTTTCCCAACTTTCTTACGTTCAAAAAAAAAATAATAAGGAATTATACTCTCACACAATATCTTAATTGAATTATATGTAATGATCAATCAATCTTTTTTTTTATTCTATATCATATGTGTCGAATCCTAGTAACAATGTATATGATATGTATTTGAGTTGGAATTGACGAATAACCAATATCATTATTAGTGTTTATTAGTGTCGAATAAAAAAAAAATCTAAATGGGGCGTGGCCAAGCGGTAAGGCAGCGGGTTTTGGTCCCGTTACTCGGAGGTTCGAATCCTTCCGTCCCAGTTATGAATTCTAAGAAAAATTATCAGAATGATATCTTTTCTTTCATTTGCTTTTTCACAAATGTAATCCAGTCTAAAATGCAGATAAAAAAAATGGGTTCAAATGAATAATTGTAAATCAGTGTAGTGTGTTGATTGAGACATTTATATATTCCATATATTTGAAATTTATGATGGAGTTGATGAGAAGATTCTGGAATCCGAAATAAATGTATAAAATGAATAAACAAGGCCTGTGATGTTATGCATTGTTATTCCATTCTGTTATTTCATTAACAACAGCCTTTCAGTTAAGTGAAAAGTATTCGCTATTCCTTAACCATCAAGGATTACCTTGGGTAACAATTGTTCGTTGTATATGATGGATACGAAAGTATCATACTCCTATGATTCAGGTCGTTATTCTTTCATTTCATATGAAATGAAAGAATAACGACCTGAATCTTACCTTACACAAAACCCTTTCTATTTCATACCCATGAAAACAAATAAACTCGATTTTCAATCTACCTTCCCACTTAAAATTAAACCATTGATAATTCAACTGGATATGGTAAAGTTTGCGTCTATTTAGTGAATGAGATATCTGATAAAAATTTTTATCTACTCATTGCGATTGTGTCGATTTGTTGATTGATATATTAGAAATATCAGTCAGTCATGACTGGAATTTCTAATTATGATGTTGAAGTCGGGGGGATTCTTTAATGTTTTTTTATTTGATTTTTTAGGAACCTTTGGTACTTGAAGAGTTGTGATATATCTATATATCATTGAAAAATTTATGACCTTTCCTGGTTATTGGAGTCATTGGAATATCTTATTTGATAAATAACTGATTTTTTTCGGGATTGAAAATCAATAATAATTATATTACTTTTTCTATTATATTACTTTTAAATCTAAAAGGTCCTTTTGTTTGAGGTCTATAGTTTTTTATTTGTTCGAGAAAAATGGATCCTTCCTTAATGGAAGCCTTACCGAACAATCTGTTGAAGATATAAATAAGTCTTAAACTTCTTTTTAGAAATGTTTATTATTCATATGATACAATATGGGGTTAAATAAATAAGAAATTGGATTCTTGCTGAAACTTTTCTTATATATAAATACTATATATCTATATATAGAAAAAGAAAATAGGCACTATTTTTATATACTGGTTATATACTGGTTGAACCAATGGACTATTCATGATTACATATTGAATCAATTCCATATCAGTTCTAATGAAATTAGATAGAGGAATTTTATGGTAAAACATCGTTTAAAACGATGTGGTAGAAAGCAACGTGGGACATTATTGGCTGTGGATTGATTTTTATATCCGCCATCTTCTACTTCTATAAGAATTAAGATCCTCTTGGCTCGACAGTGATTCGAGACTGCTCAATAAATGTCTAAGAATTTCCCTTCGAACTCTTTCAGAATTTTATAATTTGAGTTTTGCGTATGAATGAGATTTCCTTTTTTCTTCTTTATGGAAAAAAACGACTGAAATCGTAGTCTAATTTAGAATTTTATGGATCTCAATAGAAATTAGAATCATTTTTCTTGATTGAGCCGTATGAAGTGAAAACCTCCTAGAGGTTGCTAAGGGTGCAATGAGTCATCTATCAAATCGTTGCAATTGATGTTCGATTCTCAAGAGAAGAGAAGCAAGAGATCCTCAAAAAGTGGGTTTTTACGATCTGATAAATAATCAGACTTATTTAAATGTTCCCACTATTCTATATTTCCTTGAAAAAGGCACTTAACCTATTATAGGAACTGTTCATGAGATTTTAAGCAAGGCAAAGTTAAAAAAAAAAAAAGAATTTTTTAAAGAAAGAATTTCCAGTTAAATTAATTAAAAATGAAAATTCAAAATTAAAGGAAAACTAAATTAATGAATAAAAAAAAAAGGGGGGGGGTAACTAGTATTTATCTTTGTGTAATTAGTGTAATTATTTCCTCACTATTTACCTTTTTTTGCTCTATTCATATTTTTATTTTTCTTTTGTTAGTGGAATCCAAAACAGGAGATTAATCTTGTTTATTGTATCTCTATTGATTGAATAAATCCGAGATTTTTTTCTTCCTATTCTTTATTTTTTCCCATCAAATTCATTATTTAAGTCCAAACACAAGTTATTATTTGATTTACTTATAATTTGATTTGTTTTCTCAACATTCCATTGATATTGACAATGGTGTATTGAACAAATATAATTCGATCATAAATAAATAGATCTGTTTACACCCACCCTATATTGATTGGGTTTTCCTTCAGTTCAGCCAAATGATGGTTTGACGGATTTACCCTATAATTATAGAAGACAAGGCGTATTTTATTAACGAAAATGAAAAAAAAAATGGATAAGTCTGTCAATTTTGACATCTATATTAGGAATATAATTTGTTAGGAATTTCTTTGTTGTTTTTTAATTTATAATTTAATCGGATCCACCCATTTTTGTGGTTCTAATTGATTAGAACATACTTCTTTTTTTTTCGAGTTCAATGGTTTGTCGGGATCGCCCCGTGAAATTCAATTAATCTTTTTTGATTTCGATCATATCTACATATCATCATATTTATCCGGGTTGCTAACTCAACGGTAGAGTACTCGGCTTTTAAGTGCGACTATGATCTTTTTCACATTTGGATGAAGCAACGAATTCGTTTAGACTATTGGTAGAGTCTATAAGACCATGACTGATCCTGAAAGGTAATGAATGGAAAAAACAGCATGTCGTAATAAAATAAGAAATTTTGAATTTTCATTTTTTTAGTAGAATTGGGAGTTTATCCTTACCGGATCATTACAAAATATATTGTTTTTGGGAAGGGTACAGAATTGATTCTCAATTTACAGTTAAGTTAGGTCTAGTGAATAAATGGATAGAGTCTTATGCCCCAAATTCGGGTAAAATAAAAAGAAACGAGCTTATGTTCTTAAATTTGAATAATTACCCGATCTAATTAGATGTTAAAAATTAATTAGTACCTGATGGGGGAAAGGGTTCTCCTGTGAGGGACCATTGATTCCTTTTTTTTATGAATCCTAACTATAATATATTAGAATTATGGGTTGGAGACAGATGTGTATAAGAAATAGTATACTGATAAAGAGAGTTTATTCCAAAGTCAAAAGAACGATCAGGTTGCAAAAATAAAGGATTTTTCTACTAACGAATATAAATATAAACCGATTGGATAGAAAAGGAGAGAAAAAAATCTGTTGATTGGACTCCTCGTCTTCCGGGTATATATTTCTTACTGTACTATATACATACATAATACATATCCTGTTCTGACCATATTGCACTATGTATCATTTTATAACCCAAGAAATGTCCCCTGCTTCCTATTTAAGTGGAAACTAAAATGGAAGAATTACAAGGATATTTAGAAAAAGATGGATCTAGGCAAAGGTACTTCCTATTCCTATATCCACTTCTCTTTCAGGAGTATATTTACACACTTGCTCATGATCATGATTTAAATGGTTCGATTTTTGTGGGAATTTTGGATTATGACAATAAATCTAGTTCAGTACTTGTGAAACATTTAATTACTCGAATGTATCAACAGAATTATTTGATTTATTCAGTTGATGATTTGAACCAAAATAGAATCGTTGGGCACAACAATTTTTTTTATTCCCAAATGATATCAGAAGGTTTTGCAGTCAGTATGGAAATTCCATTTTTACTGCAATTAGGATCTTTCCTCGAAGAAAAAGAAATACTTAAATCGCAAAATTTGCGATCTATTCATTCAATATTTCCCTTCTTAGAGGATAAATTATCCCATTTAAATTATGTGTCAGATATATTAATACCCCATCCCATCCATCTGGAAATCTTGGTTCAAATACTTCAATGCTGGACCCAAGATGTTTCTTCTTTACATTTATTGCGATTCTTTCTCCACGAATATCATAATTCAAATAGTTTCATTACTCCGAAAAAATCGATTTACGTTATTTCAATTTCAAAAGAAAATAAAAGATTTTTTCGATTCCTATATAATTCTTATGTATTTGAATGTGAATTTGTATTAGTTTTTTTTCATAAACAAACCTCTTATTTACGATCA